TTATTGCACAAAAACGCCGGGACGCAGGCTCCCGAAGAGGGAAGCCCAACGAATGTCAGATGCAAAGCCCCGCACCTCATTAAGATCATATTGGCATACTCTCCCAAAAAAAAAAGAGCAGACCCCATTGAAGACGAGAGTGAGGTACAACAAGGCCATTTCTGTCCACCGCCCTTCTCACGGAGCCGTACGTGGACGTTACCGCTCATACAGCTCCCAGCCAGCAAGCCTACCGCTTGCCTCTACAAGGAATGGAAGTGTGGATGAATCGACATCAAGAATTCGGTTTTTCTTTTCAGAAATAACATGATAAGAGCATCCCTTTCACAAAAAGCTAAAGATCGCCCCCAACTCCTGCCACTTCAGCACCTTATGATCTTTGAGAAGAGAATCGTTGGTTTGACCGACGTACTACGTGGGAAATAGAAGATCTAGGCAAGCTCGAAAACGGAAAGCTAGCTAGCGAGAAAGCAAGCGGAGGCTCTAATAGAAAGCCGGAGCAGCAAGCGGAGGTCCGGAACGACCCTACGCGAGCAAGAGAGCAAGCGTAGGCTCTAATAGAAAGCCTACGCGCGCGTCTGCGCTCTCCGTTTTCTCGTTCGCGTCTGCGCTTTCTCCGTTTTCTCGCTTGCTGCTCCGGCTTTCGAGCCTCCGCTTGCTGGCTCTCAAGCCTCCGCGCGCTAGTGCGCGCTCCGTTTTCTCGTTCGCTAGCGCGCTCTACGTTTTCTCGCTTGCTTGTAGTTTTCTCGCCTACGCTTTTTTTTGCTTGCTCGCGTAGGGGTAGGGTCGTTTATCCCCAGCAAGCTACGGCGAGAAAGCCAGAGCGAGCAAGCAAGCTACGGCTTTCGATAGAAAGCCGGAGCGCGCGTCTTGTTGTTTTCTACCTTTGCTAGCGCGTGTAGGGTCTCCCCAGCAAGCGGAGGTCCGAAAGGACCCGAAGCGCGCCAAAGAGCAAGCGAGAAAGCTACGCGCGCACTAGCGCGCTCCGGCTTTCGAGCCTCCGCTTGCTGGCTCGAAAGCCGGAGCAGCAAGCGGAGGTCCGGAACGACCCGGAGCGAGCAAGAGAGCAAGCGAGAAAACGGAGCGCGCACTAGCGCGCTCTTTCGAGCCTCCGCTTGCTCTTTGGCGCGCTTCGCTTCCAGCGCCTACGCTTGCTGGCTCTCAAGCCGGAGCAGCAAGCGAGAAAACGGAGCGCGCACTAGCGCGCTCCGGCTTTCGAGCCTCCGCTTGCTCTCTTGCTCGCGTAGGGTCGTTCCGGACCTCCGCTTGCTCTCTTGCTCGCTCCGGGTCGTTCCGGACCTCCGCTTGCTCTCTTGCTCGCTCCGGGTCGTTCCGGACCTCCGCTTGCTCTCTTGCTCGCGTAGGGTCGTTCCGGACCTCCGCTTGCTCTCTTGCTCGCGTAGGGTCGTTCCGGACCTCCGCTTGCTCTCTTGCTCGCGTAGGGTCGTTCCGGACCTCCGCTTGCTCTCTTGCTCGCGTAGGGTCGTTCCGGACCGGAGCTTGCTGGCTCTCAAGCCGGAGCGCGCTAGTGCGCGCTCCGTTTTCTCGTTCGCGTCTGCGCTCTCCGTTTTCTCGAGAGCGTCTGCGCTCTCCGTTTTCTCGCTTGCTCCCCGTAGCTTTTTTGCTTGCTCTTTCTCGCCTCCGCCTCCCCTTGCCCTTTTTCGATAGAAGAACTACAACTCTTCTCTTAGATAGTGGTCGATCGCTTCGCATCTATGGTCAATCAATAGGTCCGCGGATCTATTCTTCTATACGATAAATCGCCATCTCTTAGCACCACACGAGTACCCCTCTTCTGTCCAGGCAGTCTGCAGGCAGCAGAACTTAGTGAGATCAAAGCTCAGCAGGATGAACGGCGGATAGTAGCCAGCAACCGACCCAGCAAGCTACGGGGAGACCCGGAGCGAGCAAGAGAGCAAGCTACGGGGAGACCCGGAGCGAGCAAGAGAGCAAGCTACGGGGAGACCCGGAGCGAGCAAGAGAGCAAGCTACGGGGAGACCCGGAGCGAGCAAGAGAGCAAGCTACGGGGAGACCCGGAGCGAGCAAGAGAGCAAGCTACGGGGAGACCCGGAGCGAGCAAGAGAGCAAGCTACGGGGAGACCCGGAGCGAGCAAGAGAGCAAGCTACGGCTAGACCGGAGCGAGCAAGAAAGCAAGCGAGAAAACTACGTATTCGCGCGCTAGCGAACGAGAAAAGGTAGAGCGCAGACGCTCTCGAGAAAAGGGAGAGCGCAGACGCGCGCGTAGGCTTGAGAGCCAGCAAGCGTAGGTGCTGAAAGCCGGAGCGCGCGGATTCTTTTCTTGCTAGCGCGCGTAGGCTCGAAGAGTTCGCTTGCTGCTACGGCTTTCGAGCCCGCGCTTGCTCTTTGGCGCGCTTCGTCCTTCGGACCCTACGCTTGCTGCTCCGGCTTTCTCGCCTACGCTTGCTACGGCTAGACCGGAGCGAGCAAGAAAGCGGCTCGAAAGCAAGCGGAGGCGCTGGAAGCGTACGCTTGCTCTCTGGCAAGCGGAGGCGCTGGAAGCGTAGGCTTGCTATATGGCAAGCGGAGGGGAGAATCGAAAGCCGGAGCAGCAAGCGGAGGTCCGAAAGGACCCGAAGCGCGCCAAAGAGCAAGCTCCGGGTCCGAAGGAGAGCAGCAAGCGAGAAAACGGAGCGCGCACTAGCGCGCGGAGGCTTTCGAGCCGTAGCTTGCTGGCTCTCAAGCCTACGCGCGCGTCTGCGCTCTACCTTTTCTCGAGAGCGTCTGCGCCCAGCAAGCGGAGGCGCTGGAAGCGAAGCGCGCCAAAGAGCAAGCTAGGGCTCTAATAGAAAGCCGGAGCAGCAAGCGAGAAAACGGAGCGCGCACTAGCGCGCTCCGGCTTTCGAGCCTCCGCTTGCTCTCTTGCTCGCTCCGGGTCGTTCCGGACCTCCGCTTGCTCTCTTGCTCGCGTAGGGTCGTTCCGGACCTCCGCTTGCTCTCTTGCTCGCTCCGGGTCGTTCCGGACCTCCGCTTGCTCTCTTGCTCGCTCCGGGTCGTTCCTCCCCAGCAAGCGTAGGCGCTGGAAGCGAAGCGCGCCAAAGAGCAAGCTCCGGTCCGAAAGGACCCGAAGCGCGCCAAAGAGCAAGCGTAGGCGCTGGAAGCGAAGCGCGCCAAAGAGCAAGCTCCGGTCCGAAAGGACCCGAAGCGCGCCAAAGAGCAAGCTCCGGTCCGAAAGGACCCGAAGCGCGCCAAAGAGCAAGCGGAGGCTCGAAAGAGCGCGCTAGTGCGCGCTCCGTTTTCTCGCTGGCTCTCAAGCCTCCGCGCGCTAGTGCGCGCGTATAGAGTCCGCTTCGTTCGCGTCTGCGCTTTCTCCGTTTTCTCGTTCGGTAGCAAGCAAGTGAAGGTCCGGGGAGGAACGACCGACCCTACGCGCGCCAGAGAGCAAAAAAGCGAAGGGGAGCAAGCGAGAAAACTACGCGCGCAGACGCGCGCGGAGGCTTTCGAGCCGTAGCCTACGCTTGCCATATAGCAAGTCTACGGTCTCCCCGGAGCGCGCGTCTTCTTGTTTTGTTGCTAGCGCGCGGAGGCCTTGAAAGCCTACGCTTGCCAGAGAGCAAGCCTACGGTCGTTCCGGACCTCCGCTTGCTGGCTCTCACGCCTACTAGCTTTTCTCGCGTCTGCGCTCTCCGTTTTCTCGTTCGCTAGCGCGCTTTCCGTTTTCTCGCTAGCGCGCTTTCCGTTTTCTCGCTACGCGCGCTAGCGCGCTTTCCGTTTTCGAGCTTGGGGCCCGTCACTTCGTTCGTACCTTTCTTGGCTTAGGCTTCCAACTGAACAACCTTTATGGCCTTGCCGCCCGCCGCTAGCAGAAGCTAAGCGCTTGAAAAGCGCGCTAAGAAAGGTTGCTTCTGTCGGCCTTTCTGTGCAACAGTCCACCAGTAGCGGAAGAGAGGGTGTACGTACATACAAGAGTCTTCAAGTTCTTACGTAAGCTTTTTCTTAGCAGTCAAGTAGTACAACAGCTGTATCAACTCAACTAACCCGGCGGGTCGCCTTTTGAATGAATACGATAGATAGAATCAACTATTAGATAGAGTTGGAGTAGGTGAGTGAGTGAGTCCTCACTGACCTGAGCGATTTCGATCACCACCTAGCAGGCCTTTTATTTGGTAGGTAAGATCGCCGAAGCGTATCATCAGATTTGACTACGAAGGAAGGAACTCGGAGTGAGACGGCACCGTCTTGTGCAAGGCAACGAGAGTTGGCCCTCTATCATCTTCTATCCGGTAGACTTGGTAAAAGGGCCCCGGCTTCTTTCAAGAATTCGAGTGGACCGCTACCCCCCCCCGGAGTAGTGATTCTATCAATCATGTACGTAGGTAGGGGGCCCTCCATTCTGATTGGTATCTCATGAAAAAAGAAAGCCATTTGCACCAGGCGCACTGCGCTTTCCCTTGCCCAGATGTTCGCCTTTCTAAGTCAAGTAATGGTGACCCGCCGAAGACTGGAGCCTCGTAACATGTTGACGAAGACCTCCGAACTTAGGCTTCGATCAGTAGAGGGGACGAGCCTCCCCGGAATAAGAATAGCCCTGCTCTCTAGCCGACTGATCCCGTTGATCATATAACAGGGAGGGAACGTGTCACATTAGAGGTGAACGATCAGAGATGTCCTCTAATCACCACGATGAGGCTGGTCCCTCTTTTAGTGGACTCAGCTATGAATATGAATGAAGAAATGAATGCCGGGCTCTTTCTTTCACTGCTAACCCCAAGAACTTTCTTAATGCTGATACTTTCTCTTTCGTCGAGCCCCGCCCCGAGCTTGTGGTCCTCCTTTGAGTGTGGGTTCAATTGGATGAATCTGTCAAGTCAAGGTCAACGTACATAGCAGCAAGGCTGGAACTATTCCTGGCCTATTTCTCGTTTTCGCTCGGGAGCCAAAACGAACACGCCTGCTACCTACTGTACTGGACCTTCGACCTGGCATTCTACCCTTGTCGAATCGGAACCAACCACCACTGCATTGCGCTCGAACAGTTGAGCAGCCGCCGGCCAGCAACTTCCGTGCACTGCAGTACGAGCCTCATACAGAGCCGCGCCCTTTTAATATGATGAGAATCAGAGGGAGCTCGAAAACGGAAAGCGCGCTAGCTAGCGTCATTTACGTTTTCGAGCCAGCAAGCGGAGGATAGAAGAGAAAGCCAGAGCGAGCAAGCGAGAAAACGGAGAAAGCGCGCTAGCGCGCTCCGGCTTTCGAGCAGCCTCCGCTTGCTAGGCGAGAAAGCCTACGCAGCAAGCGAGAAAACTACGCGCGCACTAGCGCGCTCTCCTTCGGACCCTCCGCTTGCTCTTTGGCGCGCTTCGGGTCCTTTCTCCCCAGCAAGCGGAGGCTCGAAAGCCTCCTAGCGCTAGTGCGCGCTCCGTTTTCTCGCTGGCTCTCAAGCCTCCGCGCGCTAGTGCGCGCTCCGTTTTCTCGTTCGCTAGCGCGCTCTACGTTTTCTCGCTCCCCGTAGCTTGCCAGAGAGCAAGCGTACGCTTCCAGCGCCTCCGCTTGCTTGCTCTTTCTCGCCTCCGCCTACGCTTGCTTTCTTGCTCGCTCCGGTCTCCCCTCCGCTTGCCATATAGCAAGCCTACGGTCGGTCTCCCCGGAGCAAGCGTAGGCGAGAAAGCCGGAGCAGCAAGCTCCGGTCCGAAAGGACCCGAAGCGAGAAAACTACGCGCGCACTAGCGCGCTCTCCTTCGGACTCTCCGCTTGCTCTTTGGCGCGCTTCGGGTCCTTTCGGACCTCCGCTTGCTGGCTCTCAAGCCTACGCAGCAAGCAATGCGGACTCTATACGCGCGCACTAGCGCGCTCTTTCGAGCCTCCGCTTGCTCTTTGGCGCGCTTCGGGTCCTTTCTCCCCGGAGCTTGCTGGCTCTCAAGCCTACGCAGCAAGCGGAGGTCCTTTCGGACCCGAAGCGCGCCAAAAGAGCAAGCTCCGGGTCCGAAGGAGAGCGCGCGTCTGCGCTCTACCTTTTCTCGAGAGCGTCTGCGCTCTACCTTTTCTCGAGAGCGTCTGCGCTCTACCTTTTCTCGTTCGCTAGCGCGCTCATACTACCTTTTCTCGCTTGCTCCGCACCAATCCTTATTTAATACTCAATCTTTTTTTGGGTGTATAGCTCAGTTGGTAGAGCATTGGGCTTTTAACCTAATGGTCGCAGGTTCAAGTCCTGCTATACCCAAACCTACCAACCACTATTAGGTGATGCGTAGTTGCGTTCAAAGATCACTCTTTGGCCTTTAGACTCGCTTCAGCGACTTCGCCCTTGTTGTGACAAGGGGGGTGAGCCGCTCCAAGCCGAAAGCAATAGCGAATCCCGAACTTGCCCACGCTCATCCAAACCGGCCTCAAAAAGCGATCGGAAAGCGAAGCCCTTCCTCCCAATCCAAGCCGGCGAAGCCGCCCCTATATCTAACCACCGCTCACCCCGATCACATATTGGCACGTTCACCTTATATCAACTAATGGGGATACCGGGAGGGAGCAAGCTCCGGCTAGAACGGAGCGAGCAAGAGAGCAAGCGGAGGCGGAGGCGAGAAAGCAAGCTCCGGGGAGACCGACCCTACGCGAGCAAGCAAGCGGAGGCGCTGGAAGCCGTACGCTTGCTCTCTGGCAAGCTACGGGGAGCGAGAAAACGGAGAGCGCGCTAGCGCGCTCCGGCGTGAGAGCCAGCAAGCTACGGCTTTCAAGCCTACGCGCGCTAGCGCGCTCCGGGTCTCGTTCCTCCCCCTCCGCTTGCTTGCTACCGAGAAAGGTACGGGCGCAGACGCGCGCTCTCCTTCGGACCCTCCGCTTGCTCTTTGGCGCGCTTCGGGTCCTTTCGGACCTCCGCTTGCTGGGGAGACCCTACACGCGCTAGCAAAGGTAGAAAACAAGAATCCGCGCGCTCCGGCTTTCTATCGAAAGCCGTAGCTTGCTTGCCCGCGTAGGGTCGTTCCTCCCCAGCAAGCGGAGGCTTTCGCTCTCACGCCTCCGCGCGCTAGTGCGCGCTCCGTTTTCTCGCAGGCTCTCAAGCCTACTATTTTCTCGCGTCTGCGCTCTACGTTTTCTCGAGAGCGTCTGCGCTCATACTACCTTTTCTCGAGAGCGTCTGCGCTCAGCAAGCTCCGGCTCTCAAGCCTCCGCGCGCTAGTGCGCGCGTATAGAGTCCGCATCGCTCCCCTTCGCTTTTTTGCTTTCTCGCTTGTATAGAGTCCGCTTTGCTCTATTGCTGCTACGGCGTGAGAGCCTGCGAGAAAACGGAGCGCGCACTAGCGCGCGGAGGCTTTCGAGCCCTAGCTTGCTCTCTGGCGCGCTCCGGGTCGTCGTTCCTCCTCCCCTACGCTTGCTGGGGAGCAAGCTACGGGGAGACCCTACGCGCGCTAGCGTACTTGTTGTTTTCTCTCTCAGACGCGCGCTCCGGCTTTCTATCGAAAGCCTACGCTTGCTTTCTCGCTAGCGCGCTTTCCGTTTTCTCGCTTGTAGTTTTCTCGCTACGCGCGCTAGCGCGCTTTCCGTTTTC